TGGCTCTCACGCTCAATTACTTAGGGTAAATTATCATAGCTTTTTTATGAATGTAATGAGCCTATCCTCTCTTCTTTATTCATAGTCAAAAAAATGAATCTAATATAAAAACAAAATACTTGGAGGACTCTTCTGACAAAATAAAAAATATGTAATTGTCAGCAAAGTTGTTTCTTTTTTTTTCTTCATTTAAAATCCAAAAAACTCTTCTTACTTATACATAAGGCATAGGTCGTCAATTCAGCATTCGCTAAAACAGAGAAAATGTCCATTTTTAGAAAAAGTGGTTCAAATCATTTTATCGAAATGAGTGTTCTATATCGATAAAATATTCACTTCAAAACCATTTCTATATTAACATAGTGGTCGAAAGAGTACCATGCTGTGCCTAGACTTCAAGCGATTTGCTTTAACCATCTTAAGAGCCCCACCTTATTGGTTGCTAGAGAATCAAAGCCAATGAATCACGAAATGCTGTGGTTCTTACATATAATTTCTTAAGAAGTAATTCGCGAGATCATGCACCTTTCTTTCCTAGTTATAACGGAAAAGGGTACAACTGATTGGATACAGCCTATTCTTGAAATAAACAACTCACACACACTCCCTTTCCAAAAAAGATCAATACACCAATCACTACACTTAGATTTATTGGATTTGTTGCAAAAATATCGGTATTAAATCCGAAACTCCCGGCAGATGGCCAGTGGCCCAAAGAAACGAAAGAATCGGTTCCATTTTTCATATAATCTCCTCTCCTCTTATAGATAGACTAAAAAATCGACCAGAGTTCTTTTTCGATCACTTTGCTCCTCTTTGTTATTTATTCTTTTTTTTTTTTTTTTTTATTTGAAATCGAGTTGAAAAATATTCGAGTTATGTTATCAAGTATGAACTACCCCTTGATTGTTGCAACATCTCCTAAAAAGAGTTTTCCTTGGATTGCGGATGGGAAGGGTGAAAGTGAGTCGGTATACTAATTCCTCATCTGCAAATCAGCCCTTCCCGTAGGTTATTTTCTCAACGAATAAGGAATTGTAGGAGTGAACTATTGATCTAATTTGAAAAAGCAAACGACAAGTCCAAGTTAATAAAATAGTCAAAATACATATTTTGACTATTTCTAATAAATAATTAAACAAAAGGATTCGCAAATAAGAGTGCTAATGCTACAACCAATCCATAAATCGTTAAAGCTTCCATAAAAGCTAGACTAAGCAATAGAGTACCTCGTATTTTTCCCTCTGCCTCGGGCTGTCTCGCGATCCCCTCTACGGCTTGACCCGCAGCAGTCCCTTGACCAACTCCAGGTCCAATAGAAGCAAGCCCTACAGCCAATCCAGCAGCAATAACGGAAGCAGCAGAAATCAGTGGATTCATGATAAGTTCCTCGTACCAACAAAAAGAAAAAGAAATGGTTAATGATACAATCAACCACTGAATTATGACGGAATTATTCCAGCGATAGGATTCATACAATTAAAGTAACTAAGAACTTCGAGTTTTAGAAAAAAAATTATTGAATCATCAGAACTCCTTCGATAGCTTTTTTTTTTCTATCCACAGAGTTTTTGTGAATCCATAGAACTTTCGTTCTGCCATTTATTGGTTCCGAACTGTTACTTCACTTCTTCCATCTTTTCTTGATTCCATCTGTTTATTCAGTCAATTCACAGCCACAACGATACGAAAGGGGAACCTCAGTAGTCGAGAAAATGAAATATATCTTTAGTTCATATATAACTAATCAATATCTATATCACATATACATGTCTTTATTCCATACTGTAAACCATTAGATTCAATCAGATTTGAGAATCAATCTAAATCCCGTTTTTGGAATGTTTTTTCCCTTTTGTTTTCTTTATCATTATTCAAACCGAATACAATCTAAATGGGTAAATTAAATTGATTAGGGCGAATTATTATATATAAATATGAGATTATTTGAGTGATCGAAGTTCATGCAATTTATTATTTATAAATATTTTCTTTTGGTCAATTGTTGAATAAAATCTACTGTAAAGGAGAATCATTTCTCCTGTTTTTTATTTAATCACACGTTGTAAACATCTATCTTCTACTTTGAATAAGATGATTGGCTGAATATAATAGAAAATGAATATTTGTCGAGTAAAGGTAGGATATTAAGTAGACGAAAGGAGAATTTTAGGAAAAAGATCTAGAAGATCTCTTTCCTTTTTTTTTTACAACTCTCTGATATCGTACTTTTTTATTTTTTTCTTATTATTGCCTTCTATCGTATATAGATTGTATATTTACCTGCCTTAAGTAAATTATTTTGAGACGGACATACATTGCTTTGTGCTAAGCTAAAAAACAGACTATTTCAATGATGGCCTTCCATGGATTCACCTATATAAGCCGCGGCTAAAGTTGCAAAAATAAGAGCTTGAATACCACTTGTAAATAATCCAAGGAACATAACAGGGATAGGAATCACTGAAGGTACTAAAGAAACAAGAACAACAACTACTAA